AACCGATCCACTTGCTCTCGCTCGCGCTATAGAAGATTCTCTTTTTTTGTTTCTAAAAAAGAAAAAAAAAAGTTCCAAAGTTCGACCGATTTCACTTGTTTATAATTATGAAAATCAATCCTACTCCCCCTGGTCCTGGGGTTTCCACACTTGAAGACAAAAAACCGGGGCGTATCGCTCAAATCATTGGTCCGGTACTGGATGTATTCTTTCCCCCCGGGAAGATGCCTAATATTTACACCGCTTTAGTAGTGAAGGGTCGAGAGACTGCCGGCCAGCAAGTTAATGTTACTTGTGAGGTACAGCAATTATTAGGAAATAATCGAGTGAGAGCTGTAGCTATGAGTGCTACAGATGGTCTAATGAGAGGAATGGATGTGATTGACACGGGAGCTCCTCTAAGTGTTCCAGTCGGTGGATCGACTCTCGGACGAATTTTCAACGTTCTTGGAGAACCTGTTGATAATTTAGGTCCTGTAGATACTCGAAAAACATCTCCGATTCATAGATCGGCGCCTGCCTTTATCGAATTAGATACCAAATTATCTATTTTTGAAACCGGGATTAAAGTAGTGGATCTTTTAGCGCCTTATCGTCGCGGGGGAAAAATAGGACTATTCGGTGGAGCTGGAGTGGGTAAAACAGTACTCATTATGGAATTGATCAACAACATTGCCAAAGCCCACGGGGGTGTATCCGTATTTGGCGGAGTAGGCGAACGTACTCGTGAAGGGAATGACCTTTACATGGAAATGAAAGAGTCTGGAGTGATTAATGAACAAAAAATTGCAGAATCAAAAGTCGCTCTAGTCTATGGGCAGATGAATGAACCGCCGGGAGCTCGTATGAGGGTTGGTTTGACTGCCCTAACCATGGCGGAATATTTCCGGGATGTTAATAAGCAGAACGTCCTTCTATTTATCGACAATATTTTCCGTTTTGTACAAGCAGGATCTGAAGTCTCTGCCTTATTGGGCAGAATGCCTTCCGCTGTGGGTTATCAACCTACCCTTAGTACAGAAATGGGTTCTTTGCAAGAAAGAATTACTTCTACCAAAAAGGGATCCATAACTTCTATTCAAGCAGTTTATGTACCTGCAGACGATTTAACCGACCCCGCCCCTGCTACGACATTTGCACATTTAGATGCGACTACCGTACTCTCAAGAGGACTCGCTGCAAAAGGGATCTATCCCGCAGTAGATCCTTTAGATTCCACGTCAACTATGCTACAACCTCGGATTGTTGGTGAGGAACATTACAAAACTGCGCAAAGAGTTAAGCAAACTTCACAACGTTATAAAGAACTTCAGGACATTATAGCTATCCTTGGGTTGGACGAATTGTCGGAAGAGGATCGTTTAACCGTCGCAAGAGCACGAAAAATGGAACGGTTCTTATCACAACCGTTCTTCGTAGCAGAAGTATTTACCGGTTCTCCAGGGAAATATGTTGGTCTAGCAGAAACAATTAGAGGGTTTCAACTGATCCTTTCCGGAGAATTAGATGGTCTTCCTGAGCAGGCCTTTTATTTGGTAGGTACCATCGATGAAGCTACCGGGAAGGCTCTGAACTTAGAAGTGGAGAGCCAGAAATGACTTTTCATCTTTGTGTATTGACTCCTAATCAAATTGTTTGGGATGCAGAAGCGAAAGAAATCATTTTAGCTACTAATAGTGGCCAAATTGGTGTATTACCAAATCACGCCCCTATTGCCACAGCTCTAGATATAGGGATTTTGAAAATACGTCTTAATGACCAGTGGGTAAAAATAGCTCTCATGGGTGGTTTTGCTCGAATAGGCAATAATGAGATCACCATTTTAGTAAATGATGCGGAAAGGGAGAGTGACATTGATCCACAAGAAGCTCAGCAAACTCTTGAAATAACTGAAGCTAACTTGAGTAGAGCAGAAGGAAAGAGACAAACAATTGAGGCAAATTTAGCTGTCAGACGAGCTCGGACACGAGTCGAGACTCTCGATGTTATTTCTTAGCTCCTTCGTATTTGGATTCTACCCATTGACTCCATTCAAAAAAATGGAATGGTAATCGAGTCCAACCAAAAAAGAACTCGAATCCGAGGAGCGGGGGGAATAAAGAAAAAAGATGGTGGGTAGCAACACTTATTAGATACCAGTGCCTCCGCTATCTAATAAGGTCTACCTACTATTGGATTTGAACCAATGACTCTCGCCGTATGAAAGCAATACTCTAACCACTGGGTTAAGTAGGTCATTTATCATCACAAAGAGAAACAAAAGGGACCCATCCTATCGATGGATTGATTATAGACGAAATCTTATTTCTACGCAATAGCAATCCTTGGCATGGCAGGAAACAGATCCGAAGCTATCATGTGGGATATTCATCTTGACAAAAAATTCTTTCCATGCTAAAAGAAAAATAGGTAGCACAAGGGCTATAGCTCAGTTAGGTAGAGCACCTCGTTTACACGGGCGCCAATGTTTTCAGGGGAGTCCATCATGCAATCCAGAGAATGGATCAAATCTGGGTCTGACTCTATTCTATGTATTCGAGGAAACAAGAGAATAATAGCCTGACGGTCCGAGTTGGATGCCAATTTAGGCTACACGAAGATATCTTTTGTAGTGTCAATTCTAGATCCTTAATTACGACTAATTGACGGACCTAGAACGAATTGCATCGCTTATCATTAAGGTGCAATTGGTAATGCGTAACCTTTTTTTATCAATCAGGTTTTTCCACATATTTCATATCATTCTCGCGGGTGATGTAAAATCAATTCCAGATTGTTAGGTTCAACTAACAACAACCCTGGAACTAATTTGTTCCATAATTTATATTCTATGTAGCATAGACTACTAATCAAAAGTATGCCAAAACGAGTTTACTGTTACTAACAGAGGAGCTCTTCTTTCTTTACTTTTTCAGTTTTTTTTTTTTTTTTATTTTTAGTTGGGTTAATTCATATTACTAATTAACCCGAAGTTCCTTACCCGAACGTTTCCCTTTTTTTGAAATATCGTGAACCGTTTTTGTTGGTTGAACTCCCTGCTCGAGAAAATACAGAATAAAAGGGACATTTAAATAGGTTTGCCCCTGTGTCGGATCGTAAAAACCCACTTTCCCGAGATTCTTTCCTTCTCTGCGGGATCGAACATCAAGTGCCACGATTCGATAGATTGCGCATTGGGATAGATATAGATGACTAACGCCCCCCCTGGAAACGTAGAAGAGGTTTTCGCCTCGTACGGCTCGAGAAAGAATGATTTGAATTCTTTACTTTATGGTTCCAAATCGAGGTATCAAATTTCCAAAGTCATTACCATTACTATCATTACCATTACTATCATTACCATGCTTTAATTCATTTTTTTTTCTTTCGTCCCGAAAAAGAAAAGAAAAACCACCCTTCCTATTAACTCAAGTTGTTTAATCATTTATTGAGCTGTCTCAAGCCTTTTTTTTGTCTCGTTTAGAATCGTCTTATGATTATGATTAAGACAATTGAAAAATGGCATTTTCTTGTTCAGAAATCCCTTATCTTTGCTTGAAATCTTTAGGTTTAGAAATTACTTCGGTGATCTTTCATCGTTTCAAAATGACAGCAACAGCCTTTTTGAGATTTCTTTCTAGCGAAGAATCAAAATGGAAGAAATATTTACAAAGTTTTTCCTATTTATTGATTTACACTAACCATAGATAGCTATTCTTGAGAATAGAATAAATAGTTGAAATTCTGCTCGAGCTCCATCAGATACTATACCCAGGAAAAATGGGTTTTGAACGTCGAGCCAAGAAACATTTTTATTTCTATAAAAAATGGCGGATGGAAAAATCCACAAACGATCATGTCCTTCAAGTCGCCCGCTGCTTTCTGCCACAACGTTTCAAACGAAGTTTTACCATAACATACCTCTTGTACGAAACTCATTATGGAATTGATTCAATATGGAATCATGAATAGTTATTGCCTCACTCAAAACAATAGGTCTATAGGAATATACTTGAGACTTTTCTTAAGGAACCGGTAAGCATTTCGATACCACCACTATTAATATCAATCACTTTTTTTTTTTTTTTAAGTGAAGCAGAAGATTCAAAAACGAAACGATTCTAAAAAAGAGTTTCGATTTTGAATCAAACTGCTCTGGGACGGAAGGATTCGAACCTTCGAATTTCGGGACCAAAACCCGGTGCCTTACCGCTTGGCCACGCCCCATTTAGGATTTTCTTTCCTAGTTAGGAAAGAATACTACAATCGGGATTGGGTATTCGTCAATTTCCGCTCAAATCTCTATGAAATAGATTCTATTATTGCTTCTATTATTGCTAGGATTTAACACGTGTAGTTATTTAACACGTGTAGTAGAATCCAACAGAATTTATTGATCATTACACATAATTCAATTAAGATAATGTATGAAAGTATGATTCCTTCTACTCTCGTTTGAGGAGGGAAGGCTTTTTGATTGGGTGATTCAAAGAAAAAAAATATTTTTGGTGTACCTTAATTACTTTACTTTATTTTTTTCCTTCTATCATATCACTCAATCAAAATACAATTAAAGAAGGAAATGTTTGTTATGCTGAATATCTTGAGTTTGATCTGTATCTGTCTTCATTCTGCCCTTCATTCCATTCATTTTGTTTTCGCTAAATTGCCCGAGGCTTACGCTTTTTTGACTCCAATCATAGATGTTATGCCAGTCATACCTGTGCTCTTTTTGCTCTTAGCCCTTGTTTGGCAAGCTGCTGTAAGTTTTCGCTGATATTTTTACTACTGTCTTACAATACAAACATTCCTCCATTTTTAGGAGAAAAAAGATTCTACTAATTGATAAGCTACGAGAAGTCTTACATTGTGAACCTTCGATTCACACAGAGAAATTTTTGGACCCCCTATTCCTCATTCTTACCTTCTACTTCTAGTGACCAAGGACCCTACTAGTATTAATTAGTATTAATTAGGGTCCCCTACAATTACAATATAGAGAGATGGGGCATGAAAGAGAATTTTGGTGAAAGACTCTTATTACAAATGCATTTCTGAAAATGACTTTCTTTTGTAGAAAGCACTTCATTTCTTGGTGTCAAACAAAATAGGAGATACGGTCTAAAAATGGATAATCTATTCTCCCTTTTTCCAAAAATGATCTTGGAGATTTTGTAATGCTTACTCTCAAACTCTTCGTTTACACAGTAGTGATATTCTTTGTTTCTCTCTTCATTTTCGGATTCCTATCTAATGATCCGGGACGTAATCCTGGGCGTGAGGAATAAAAAAGCCGGTTTTTTTTTCCTTGCTCGATTTCCGAATTTTTTTATGATTTTCTCTATTCTAGACATTGAACTATGATAAAATCAGCGAAAATGGTTCGGGTTTTTCATTTTGAAAGGCGAATATCAAGTCATCAGAGGAGACGGAAAGAGAGGGATTCGAACCCTCGGTACGAATAAGTCGTACAACAGATTAGCAATCCGCCGCTTTCGTCCACTCAGCCATCTCTCCCACTTGAAAAAAGGAGAATTACCCTGGTATGATTATGCATGAAATAAAAAAAAAAGTCTTTCTTTATTTCAAATTGAATTTAGCCTTTCTTTTTTATTCTAGTCTATAAAGACTCATTAGATCCTAATTTAGATAGAGATTTCTTTCATTAGTAATTCCATTCGAATTCAATTTCGATACCGAGGATATTTTCCATAGAAAAAAAAGGCAAGAAACTTTCGTTCGTTTGAAATATTTTTGGATCCCCCGGCCTGGCTAGGTACTGACCAGGTCAGGCCATTTCTTTCTTGTTTTATTCCAATGAATCATAGATCCAGTGATTTCTTGGATTTGAAAAATACTTGTTATTGAAGTGAAGCAACAACAATTGGAATAGAAAATAACGGGGTATTTCTGCTCCTCTGATAGATGATAGAAGTGTCATTTCTTATTATTTATTCTTTCTTTTCCCTTTCTCGGTTTGTACAAAAAGAAAAAAGGTCTCATCATATGTAGCATACTTAATTACTAGAAGAAACTTATTCATACTATAACTAAAACTAAGTTATTTCTTCAAGGGACAAACTTTATTTTAACCCCCGAATAAAAAGAAAACAAAAAAAAATACTAAGATTTTCTTCTTGTTTACTCGATCCAATTGCTTGCCCTTAATTCAGAAAATCTAGTAATTGAATCAAATAAAATAAATAGAGAAAAGCCCTTCTTCAAAAAAGAGAAGATTCCCACTCTCCCTCTTTTTTAGAGAAAAAATGTCTTTGCTTGAGATTGAGAGAATGGAAAAGTGGAAAATAGATAAAAGAGATAATAGATAGCTACGGATTCTTACACAATTTCTTTTTTTGATTATTGAAAATGGAAAGCAACGCGGGTTTCCTATCTCATCAAGCTCTGCCGGCAAAACGCGTCAACACGCGCATTGCGTGATTCTGTTCTGATTCTATCTTGATTACGCGAGATTCTTTTGTTTGACAAAGGGCCCATTCCTAGACAACAATCACATTGTAGCGGGTATAGTTTAGTGGTAAAAGTGTGATTCGTTCTATTAATAGCTGAAGTAGTTAAGGGATCTATCTGTTGATAGATAGTCCTAGCAAAAACTTTCTTTCTGAAAAGGAGTGAATCCTTTTCCTCTCAATGATAGATTTGAGGAGGAATCTACATTCTCGTGATTTCTATCCAAGGGTCAATTAGAAATTGAAAAGTTGGATTAGGGAGTCGCGAAGCATAATTTTTTTGTTGGATTAAGACTTCCAATTGAATGAGTATGAGTCCCGGGTCCATGGATGAAGATCAAAAAGTGTATTTCGAATCGTAACTAAATCTTCAATTTTTGGTTTGTATAGGGAAGATTGAAGCGAAATAGCTAGTAAATGATGACTTTGGTTTACTAAAGTCAACATATTGTTTCAGCTCGGTGGAAACACAATTCTTTTCCTCAGGATTCTCTCAAGTAGAAATAGAGAACGAAGTAACTAGAAGGATTTGTTAGAATTCCCCTCCTCTAGAGGGATCATCTATAAAGCGAGTTGTTTTGCACCCATTCAAGGGGAAAAGCCGACATAGGTGTTATGGGTTGTCTTTTTTTCTTTTGTTCGTTTACGGTTTAGATCTGGAAATCTATCCATTTTCCATAAAGGAGCCGAATGAAACCAAAGTTTCATGTTCGGTTTTGAATTAGCGATGTTAAAATCGACGTCGACTATAACCCCTAGCCTTCCAAGCTAACGATGCGGGTTCGATTCCCGCTACCCGCTCCACCCATATTCGAGTTGTTGCCTATGAATTTGTGTCGATGCATCGTTGATGTGAATACACGCCTTACCTTCGACAAAATGTCTCCCATACAATCCAATTATTTTTTTTGTTTTTTCGGAACAGTAGATAGGAAAAATCTGAAAGACAAAAATCTGGATATGGAATGAAAAGCGCCCATTGTCTAATGGATAGGACAGAGGTCTTCTAAACCTTTGGTATAGGTTCAAATCCTATTGGACGCAATGGAAT